ATATTAGAAAGACAATAAACCAATTGTTATGTTTCCACATCAAAGTGAAATCTAGTACTTAATTTTTCTTTTATGCCTGTAGGTGTTCCAAAAATACCCTTTCAAATTTCTGGAGACGAAGAAGCGTCTTGGGTTGACGTATACAACGGACTTTATCGAAGGGGATTCCTTTTTATAGTCCAAGAGATTGATACCGAGCTCTCAAATCAAATTGTAGGTCTTATGGTATTTCTCAGTTTGGAGGGTGAGGTAAGCGATCTGTATTTCTTTATATCCTCTCTCGGCGGATCCATGGTAGATGGATTCGCTATTTTTGATATGCTGGTATATTTGCCACCAACGATGCATACATTGAGTATCGGAGAATGCGCCTCAATGGCATCTTTGATCGTGGCCGGAGGAACATTTACCCAACGTATAGCACTCCCTCACAGTAGGATAATGATCCATCAACCTAATACTTTTCCTTTTGAGACACCAACGGGAGAAACTTTCCTCGAAATAAAGGAATTCTGTCGCCTGCGTGCGTTGGTCGGAGAGGCTTATGCAAAAATAACGGGCCAACCCCTTTGGGTTGTAGAGATAGACCTGGAAAGAGATATTTTTATGTCAGCACAAGAAGCTAAAGATTATGGAATTGTTGATCTTGTAGCGAGTGGCAAGCTTGAATTTCGTCAAAACCCGAGTGTGCGCAAGCGGCCATTTGAGATTTTCCCTTCTTAACCAAGTTTAATAGAATATTAAATAAAAGAAAACAAGCCATTCAGAATCATCTGGTTAGGATCGATCTAAACCAGCCCATTATGTATACGATTCAACATGCCAACTATTAAACAACTTATTAGAAATACAAGACAGCCAATCAGAAATGTCACAAAAGCCCCCGCTCTTCGGGGATGCCCTCAGCGTCGAGGAACATGTACTAGGGTGTATGTGCGACTCGTTCAGATCATGAGCTGGGACAAAAGAAAGAAACCCATTTTTCCAGTATCAATGATCCATACCGATGAATAGGATAGAATGTAAAAGTGAACCCCATTCACTATCTCAAAATAAGAAAATCTATCATATCCCCCTATTGTGTATGAAATTTATGGTTTCCGTTGGTGCAAACCCAATCACCTCAATTTAAGATGAGAAGCAATTCTCCATTGGTAGAAAATGGTTATCCATTAAGCGGAGGAAATCTTAGTTAAAAAAAAGAAAGATTATGCCCCTTGCAAGAACGGACTAACAGGGTCAGCTACCCAGCCAACCTTCATAATAAAATACCGTTACTGTATAGGTAGATCTCGTTGTGAAAGACCTATTACTGGCTAATTCATGGGTAGAGCCAAAGAATGCGAACTATACAAGTTCCCAATAAGATGGATTAAATTAAATTTAAAATTTAAAATAAAGGCTCCGGTGTATAGAGAAGACCTCACCGTTTAAGAAGTCACCATAGAAACGATGGAATCCACTATTTCTTTATCTATTTCTTTTTTATTGACTCTATTTTTGATACCTAATAGAATACAACTTCCTATTTCGAAGTGAAATGCCTAGAAAAAAGAAAAAATTGTGGTCGGGAAGGTTAGAGTAGCCAAAGCCATTGGAATTTTTAGTTTATACATTGGAAAAATCTGTTTTGTTATTAATAGACTAGAAAAGGGACAAAGAATAACTGAAAGAGGGGAAATGAATTCGTTATTCGCCAAAGTTTCATTTATTCAATGACCAGAACTAAACGGGGATCTATAGCTCGGAGACGTAGAACAAAAGTGCGTTCCTTTGTATCAAGCTTTCAAAGGGCTCATTCAAGACTTACTCGAACAATGAGTCAACAGAAAATAAGAGCTTTGGATTCAGCACATCGGGATAGGGATAGGCAAAAGAGAAACTTTCGTCGTTTGTGGATTACTCGAATAAACGCAATAATGCGCGAAGGGGGGGTATCCTATAGTTATAGTAGATTAATACACGATCTGTACAAGAGACAGTTGCTTCTTAATCGTAAAATACTTGCACAAATAGCTATATCAAATAGGAATTCCATTTCTATTATTTCCAACGAGATCGTAAAAAAAGTAGATTGGAAAGAATCCGCAGGAATAATTTAAATGGAGTTCCCCGGAGAATGAACTCCGGGAGGGTAGAGTCAAAATGGATAATTGATAGAATATGATAAAATATGAGAAAGTAGTCAAAATGAATGAACACATTCAATAAAAAAAAGATTTACCCTTTGCCGATTCTTTTTTTTTTTTCTTAAGACACGATAATCAAATCTAGATTCTGGGATTTTTCGAGCAAAACCTCAATCTTCGGTTGAGTTCGGATTGGAATTTTGATTCAAGTAAAGAAAGAGTAAACCTATTTCTTTCTCGCTCTAAGACTCGTAGGTCTAGCGGTCAACTCGACCATTGTCATTTCATGACATTCCGTATTTTTTATTTTAAACAGTTTATCATTAAGCTGTTTCTATTTCTTATTTTTTTTTTTGATTATGCTGTATCTTTTTAAATTGGCCGGAAAGGCCTTTATCTCGGCTGGAAAGGCCTTTCTCGCTGTTGCTAACGCGATTCCGTTTTGTTCTTGAATCGATTTTTCAAATACTTCTCTTTATTGATAATTTTTTTATCTTTCGGATGAAATTTATTCTTAAGGCGTTTCTTTCGATTATTAAATTTTTTGTTAATTCGTTTCGTTTTCTTCTTAAATAGTTTACCATTATTAAGAAAGGGTAACAAAGATAAAATACGGGCTTGTTTTATAGCAAGAGTAATTAATCGTTGTTGTTTCAAGGTCAATCTTTTCACCCGTCGAGCTAATATTTTTCCTTGGTCACTAATAAATCGACTAATTAAACTCATGTTTCTATACTCAATTTGATCCCCCGGTTGGATTGGGGGTAAACGCCTACGAAAAGGTCGCTTGGATTTCAGAAAGGGCCGCTTGTATTTCCGAAAGGGTCGCTTGGATTTCAGAAAGGGTCGCTTGGATTTCAGAAAGGGTCGCTTGGATTTATCCATGGTTTGTTTAGTTTATTCCTTATCCCCAAAATCCTATTTCAGTCGAATCTAAAATAAAATGAATTTTAGAATAGAATAAAGAAATAGGATTTGGTTTATTTATATTTATATATGTTATATATATAATGTCATTTTCCCTTTCCTTGAAAGGGTGACACGCAAGTGCTTGGTTCGATCTATTTCTTTATCTCCCCATGAATCGTATGTTTGTAACAATAGGGACAAAATTTTCTCAATTCCAATCGATTGGGCGTATTGTGCTGGTTCTTTTGAGTCATATATCTGGAAATGCCTGTTGATACCTTATTAACATTAACACCATTTCGGACACAACTGGTACATTCCAAAATAACCGTTATTCGGACATCTTTACTCTTAGCCATGAACCTCCCTTGGATTTTTGATTGACTCAACGCTTCTATTTTCGATCCGAAACGAAGAAGAAGAAAGGAAAAAAATAGAAGTGACTAACTTGAAATTCAATTATGAAAAATTTCGCTGCAATCAATATAGTAAATAATATACAACTATTGAAAAACTATATTTCAAATCACAGTACAATATTTCATTTAAGTATCTAGTATTTCACTAGTACAAGATTTCATTTAAGTATCTTCTATAATACTCTTGCCCTAGACCCACTTTATTTTTTATTCTACCTCCATTCCTCTATTATTAATTAATTTAATTCGAACTTGAATCCGAGTCTCGCAGTTGGCGAATCCACTTTTATTCTTTCTCTTTTTTCCCTTATTCTAAACAAACAAAAAAAGGGAAAAAAGAGAAAAGAGGGATTAATCACAGATATTTAATTCTAGCTTGAATCTTCGTTATTCCTTCCCATGTCAATAACTAGAATTAGAATGAAAAAAAGGGGAATGTCAACGCATCCGGGAAAAAACGATTAATCTCTATCAATAGACCTGCTAAAGACCCGAACCATAAAGTACTTAGTACCGGTGCCACGGAGAGATATGTTTTTAGATCTCGCATTGAACAACCTCCTTCTTTTATAGGAATACATATTTGATTGGAATACATAATAGTAATACATATATGATCAGATGCATATGAAGTTAAGGACCACTTATAGTTGTACACGGAATTCCTAATTCAAATCGAAAGGTACAATGGTCCGATGAATAAGATTTTCTTTTTCTTAAAACCGAAAAAATGCGTCCCCGAGCATTCCCGAAAAAGACTCCTTTATTTTTACGACGAATTCCGTTCCGTATTTCATATGTATATAAATCTTTTACTATATAATCAATATTATCTTTTTTTATATAGTACTTTTCTCTTTTTATATATTCCTTTTATATATTCCATTTATTTTTAATTTAATGAGACCAAAAAGACGAAATGGCCCGAGAAATTGTATATAACAATTGGGGAAATAACGATGTGGAAAACAAGACAGGAATTCTCTACAATGACATTGTAGACCAATTGAAGGGATGTGGCGCAGCTTGGTAGCGCGTTTGTTTTGGGTACAAAATGTCACAGGTTCAAATCCTGTCATCCCTACCTATTACTGCTCCTTTGAGCAGTAAAGAGGGATTAATTGAGATCGATTCAAGTTGGGCATCTCTAATCTTTTCTTTCATGTTTATCATACTAAATAGTATATGCATACTAGATCTATTGGGGTTACAAAAAGAATCCTTTCGTTACAGTCTTATCTTTTCTGATAAGAAAGCGCTCTTAGTTCAGTTCGGTAGAACGCGGGTCTCCAAAACCCGATGTCGTAGGTTCAAATCCTACAGAGCGTGATTCCCTTTTTCTTAGATCGAATTAGACTGAAACGGCTTCACTAACTTGAGCAGCAATCTGAATTTGACCTCCTGTGTATTGAGGAGGTCAATCAAAAAAAGAGATGTTAATTAATCAAAGGTCCAACTGATCGCCACGCCTGTATTGTAAATATGCAGTTACGAATAATCCAGCCAAAGTAATAGGAATTAGACCTAACACGATTCCAAATAG